ACTCGGACAGAAATAAAGCATTGGGTCGAACTCTTCTTTGGGGTCAAGGTAATAGCTATGAATAGTCATCGACTCCCGGGAAAGGGTAGAAGAATGGGACCTATTAGGGGACATACAATGCATTACAGACGGATGATCATTACGCTTCAACCGGGTTATTCTATTCCACCTCTTAGAAAGAAAGAAAAGAACTTCAATCAAAATACTTAATAACACGGCGATACATTTATACAAAACTTCTACCCCGAGCACACGCAATGGGGCCCAAGTGAAATCGAATCCACGAAAGAATTTGATCTCTGGACAGCGTCATTGTGGTAAAGGTCGTAATTCCAGAGGAATCATTACCGCAAGGCATAGAGGGGGAGGTCATAAGCGTCTATACTATACCGTAAAATCGATTTTCGACGAAATGAAAAAGACATATCTGGTAGAATCGTAACCATAGAATACGACCCTAATCGAAATGCATACATTTGTCTCATACACTATGGGGATGGTGAGAAGAGATATATTTTACATCCCAGAGGGGCTATCATTGGAGATACCATTGTTTCGGGTACAGAAGTTCCTATCTCAATGGGAAATGCCCTACCTTTGAGTGCGGTTTGAACCATTGATTTACGTAATTGGAAGTAACCAATTAGGTTTACGACAAAACCTAGAAATTGATCACTGATCCAATTTGAGTACCTCTACGGGATAGACCTCAACGGAAAAACTGAAGTTTCGTATAGATATTATGTAGATGATGAGAACGAAAAAGTAAGACTAAATATCTAATATATAGCAGTTATGGATATGCAAGCAATTGATATCTAAATAATAACCTATTCAATCAAAATAGCCCTAGATGAATGATGAATTTCCATTTATTTGTTGGATCGGAAAGCGTTGTTCATGGGTATCTTACTGAGTAATCGCTTATCCTTGTGGCCGAAGGTAGTCATGAGGATAAGCAATTGCTATCAAACTAATTTAGAATTTTAGGATATAAAAAAATGAATTTCCATTTATTGGATCTGAAGACGTTGTTCATGGGTATGTTACTGGGTAATCGCTTATCCTTGTGGGCGAAGGTAGTCATGAGGGTAAGCAATTCGGTCGTTGTGGTCGGGCTCTATTATGGATTTCTGACCACATTCTCCAAAGGGCCCGGTTATCTCGTCCTTTTACGAGTTCGGGGTGCGGAAGAAGAAAGAGAGAAGGTGGTATCGGCAACAACTGGTTTTTTTATGGGACAATTATTGATCTTCATGTCGGTCTATTATGCGCCTCTCCGTCTAGCGTTGGATAGACCTCATACAATAACTTTCCTAGTTATACCAGTTTGTTTTAGTTATTTATTCAAGAGCTTTTTGGGGGATGAATCTCCTAGGAGAAATTCAATGCGTAATCTCACCATTCAATGTACATTCCTGGAGAATTTAATTGTTCCATTGTTCAATCATTTCCTTTTACCAAGTGCAACGTTAGCGCGATTGAGCAATATTTATATGTTTCGATGCACCAACAACAACAAGGGGATCTTTTTACTAAGTAGCGCTTTAGGTTGGTTAATTTGTCAAATTTTTTGGATTAAATTGGTTGAATTGGTATTATTCCGTCTACGATGGATGTGGAAAAAGCATTCTAATTCTATTCGAATTATTAGATCGAACAATTCCTTTGTGTCAGACTTGAATTACTTTGTGTCAGACTTGATAGAATTGATAAATTCGCTGGGTCAAAGCTTTAGTATTATCCTATTTATTACCTGTCTCTACTATTTAGGCCGAATCCCACACCCTCATTCTTTCCGTTTGCCGCAAGAAACCTCAGAAACTGTCCCGAACGAAATCTCAGAAATGGAAGAAGGGGAGGAAGAAAGAGATGTAGAAATAGAAACAACTTACGAAACGAAGGTGACTAAAAAGAAACAAGAAGGATCGACTGAAGAAGAACCTTCCCCTTTTTGGGAAGAAAGTGCGGATCCGGACAAAATCGATGAAACGGAAGAGATCCAAATGAATGGAAAGGAAAAATCAAAAGCCCGCCGCCGTTTTGAAAAAATGCTTGTGACTCTAATTTTCGACTATAACCGATGGCATCGTCCATTGCGATACATCAAAAATAATCTACTGGAGGGTGCTGTAAGAGAGGAAATGTCCCAATTCTTTTTTGGTACATGCCGAAGCGATGGAAAACAAAGACTCGCTTTTACATATCCGCCCAGTTTATCAAAATTTTATGAAATGATACAAAGAAAGGTGGGTTTGTGCACACCAGAAAAACTCTCCAAGGAGGAACTATATAATCATTGGATTCATACGAATGAAGAAAGAAGGAATAACCTTATCAAGGAATTTCGCCATCGACTTGCGGCTAGAACTCGCAAAAAGGGATCCCTGGATTTGGGTGGTGTACTTGAAAAAAGGACTCGATTATCCAATGATAAGACTGGGAAAAAATGCTTGCCTAAAAGGTATGATCCTTTTTTGAACGGACCTCGTCGTGGAACAATCAAAAAATTAGATTCTACCTCGAGAAAGATATTTCCATACAAAAAAAAAAGAAAAAAAAATAGAATAAATAAATTATATAATATACTTACCGATAATAATCAAAAATTTGAAGAAAAAATGGATAGATTTGATGAAATAATTCAAAAAGATGACATTAAAATAAAAGAAATTAGTAAAAAAGTTCCTGTATGGCCATACGAACTAGTGACTAAGGAACCCATGTCAAATGAACAAGAAGAGGAGGACGACGTGTATCTTGACGTTCGGTTTAGAAAGGCCAAACGTATAGTTTTATTTACTGATACCGGGGAGGATGAGTATGAGGATGACGATACTGAAAGTAGTGTGAAGAGGAAAAAGATTCCTGTCATTAATCCCGAAGAGATTGCTCTAATGCAGTATGTGAAAAATTCGGATTTTCGTCGATCTCTAATTAATGGATCGAAGCGCAATCAAAGACGTAAAACTGTTATTTGGAAACTATATCAAATTCATGTGCATTCTCCTCTTTTTGTGGATAGAACGAATAAAATTCCTTGGTCTTTTGATATACCCAGAATATTGAATAATATATTCCGAAAAATAAATTGGAAGTGGATGGCAAAAGGCACAAAATTTAAACTGTCGGATTATGGAGAGTCAGGATCAAAAGAAGAACAACAAACGTATAAAAAATGGGAGAAGGATCAGATAGAAAACGAAGAAGAAGAAAATGATCGGCTAAAAGTATCGACCCCCTATTTCCTAGCCCAAGATGAAGATAGGTATGTCCGAGAACAATATGAAGATAGGCGGATGAAAATAGCAGAAGAATGGGAAGAGTATCAACCAATACGGAGTTTGGTGTTACTAACTCACTCATTTCTTAGAAAATATATTCTATTACCGTCATTGATAATAGTCAAAAATATCGTCCGTATCTTATTATTTCAACGTCCCGAGTGGTCCGAGGATTTGAGGGGTTGGAAGAGAGAAATACATGTTAAATGCACTTATGATGGCGTTGCATTATCAGAAACAGAATTTCCAAAGGAGTGGTTACTAGAGGGTATTCAGATAAAAATCCTATTTCCTTTCTGTCTGAAACCTTGGCACGGTGCTAATGTACGAATCGGTCATAGACCTATAACGAACAAGAAGGGAAAAAACACAAATTTTTATTTTTTAACAGTTTGGGGACTGGAAACGGATGTGCCCTTTGGTAGTCCACTAGAAAGACCGAACTTTTTTAAACCTATTTTCAAAGAACTTAAAAAAGAAATTAGACAAAGGAAAAAGACATTTTTTAAATTTATATTTAAAACGGTCTCAAAAAAAATAAAAAAACGGATAGATATATTTCTAAAAATAATAATCCAACAACTTGTAAAATTAAACCCAACTCTATTTTCTGGATTGAAAGACGAATATGAATTGAGTGAAAATGAAAGTGTACCAAATTCGAAAATACTAAATCAGGGTATTCATGAATACTACAGTATGAATTGGACAAATTATTCACTTACGGAAAAAAAAATGCAACATCTGTCTAATCGTACACGTACAATCAGAAATAAAATCAAACAAATAATAAACGATAAGAAAAAAAAATTTTTAATACCAGATAGAAATATTAGTACGAACGAGATAAGTTGTAATGATAAAAGAATAGAATCACCGACAAGCTTTTGGCAGATCTTAAAACGAAGAAGTACCCGATTAATACGTAAACGAAACTATTTGTTAAAACTTTTGATTGAAAAGGCCTTTCTATGTCTTATCACTATTCCAAGGATCAATGAACAACTTTTCTTTAAATTCCTGGAATTAAAAAAAAAAATTATTGATAAATACAATTATAATGAGGAAAAAAATGCAGAAGTAATTCATCAAACAAATGAAAATAAAATTCATTTTAATTTTATTTCGACTCTCAAAAATACCTTTTCTTATAATAATATTAATGGACATTATTCAAAAACCTTTTGTGACCTATTTTCCTTGTCACAAGCATATGTATTTTACAAATTATCACAAACCCAAGCGATTAACAAGTATTACTTGAGATTTCTACTTCAATATCACGGAGGATCTTCTTTTCTTAAGCATGGAATAAAGAATTTTGTTGAAAGACAGGGAATATTTCATTCCGAAGCAAGGCATAAGAAACCTCGAAATGATGGAATGAATGAATGGAAAAATTGGTTAAGAGGTCAGGATCAACACGATTTGTCCCAGTTTAGCGATGAATTTGATCAGATAAGATTGTTGGCACAAAGACTAAATAGAGTCAATAAAATGAGTAGAGATAAAAATATAGATTCAACGGATAATATTTATCGAAGAATTTTATTCAAGAATAAAGATAACAAAAATAAATTAAAAAAAAACTACCGGTATGCTCTTTTATCACATGAATATATTGATTATGACGAAAGGAAGAATTTATCTATTTATGTATCACCAGTAGAAGGAAAGGAAGGATATGCAACTCTCTATAAATACAACACAGATAAACCCCAAATTTTGGATGGTATAGACATTTGTGATTATATGCGGGAAGATAAAAAGAAAAATATGTATAGAAAATATTTTGATTGGAGAATTCTTAATTTTAATTTTTGTCTTAAAAAGAAGATTAATAAAGAAGACTGGCCCAATATACATACTAGTACCAACAGTAATAAAAAGAGAAATACTTGGAAAAAAAATACGAAAACTTGGTCGAATTCTGATCAACTAATTGATAACATTGATATTGATAAAATTTTACAGAAAGATCTTTATTATCGTGTGATTCATAAACCAATCAAGACGCCCAAGCAAAAACAAAAAACATACTTTTTTGACTGGATAAGGATGAATAAAGAAATGCGAAATCGTCCCATATCAAAACTGCAAACTTGGTTTTTCCCAGAATTGTTGTTACTTTATGATGCTTATAGGATTAAACCGTGGATGATACCAATCGAATCACTTATTTTAGAATGTAATGAAAATACAATTTTCGATTTTAATGAAAATAAAAATATCAACAAAAGGCTTCAAACAGATCTGGACCTTCATCTATTAGAAACAACATTTTTTGAATTCAAAAATGCACATAAAGAAGAAAAGGAAGACGAAAAAAACGAGCGGCGATCCCAAGGGGATCGTGAATCAAATCTAAAAAATAGAGGAAACCAACAAAAAGATACTAAATCTACCCTTAAGCTTAGAAAAGGTAAACAAAAAAAAAAAAGAATTCCCGATCCCGCATTACTCCAACTGAACGTTGCCATGCGCAATTTTGTTATTAAGCAATTTGAATGGGATGATGCTTCGTTTAATGAAGAAATAGAAGATAGTATCTATGAATCTTCTTTTATGCTTAAAACGAGTGAGCGTCATCTAAAAAGAATTCTGCTATCTTCTATTCGAAGAGAAGAAATGAATATGGGCCTAATAATAATTAAAGATTTAAGTGTTTCAGAATTGATAGAAAGAGGAATATTGATTCTCGAGCCGGTTCGTTTGTCTATACAATGGAATGATAAATTTATTATGTATCAAACCATAGCTATTTCACTGGTCCATAAAAGTAAAGAGGAAATTAATCGAACAAGACATGAAATGGTGTCTTTGAATAAAGATCAAAACCCCTATAATTTTCTTGTTCCTGAAAGTATTTTATCTCCTAGACGCCGTAGAGAATTAAGAATTCTAATTTGTTTAAATTCAAGGAATATAAATGGTGTGGATAGAAATACATTGTTTTTGAATGAGAATAAACTCCGGAATAGATATGGATATAGAAATAAAGTGGATCCACATACAACTAAATTCATGAAATTTAAATTATTTCTTTGGCCAAATTATCGATTAGAAGATTTAGCTTGTATGAACCGATATTGGTTTGATACCAGTAATGGTAGCCGTTTCAGTATGTTAAGGATACATATGTATCCACGATTGAGAACTTCTTGATGGTAAATTTTCTATCACGTGTCATATCTGCTATGATATATGAAGGCAGATAGATGTACACACGACTTATATTGAATTACATTATGGTACACGAGACTAATTAAATAACCTAAAAATTTTATTAGTTTAAGTCAAAATTAGACTATTTTGGGTGAGGGGGGGTGGTATAATACTACCCCTTCTGTGTCCATATTCGAATACAATTTCAAATTGTATGATTAATAATGAAAGTACTATATAAATAAATTCATATTATTATGTATACAAAAAATAAATGTCATTATTTTTACTGATCGCTAAAATCCATATCTGTATAAAGAAACAAGAGGGAAACACTATTTTTATGGTTAAAAATTCATTCATATCCGTTAGTTCACAAGAAGAAAAAGAAAAAAACAAGGGGTCTGTCGAATTTCAAGTACTCCGTTTCACCAATAAAATACGTAGGCTTACTTCACATTTAGAATTGCACAAAAAAGACTATTTATCTCAGATGGGTCTACTAAAAACTCTGGGAAAACGTCAAAGGTTGCTGGCTTATTTGTCAAAGAAAAATAGAGTACGTTATAAAGAATTAATTGTTAAGTTAGATATTAAGGAGCTAAAAACTCGTTAAGTTCATTTTAAGTTAAGTTCATGTTAAGTTAAGATTCATTAGGCATTTTTTTTTAATTAAATTTATTAGAACTTTATTTCGTTTTCAGCAATTTATGGAATAATGAATCGGAGAAAAAACATATGAGTATACCAACTACAAGAAAAGACCTTATGAGAGTCAATATGGGGCCTCAGCACCCATCAATGCACGGTGTTCTTCGACTCATCATTACTCTAGATGGCGAAGATGTTATTGACTGCGAACCCATATTGGGTTATTTACACAGAGGGATGGAAAAAATTGCAGAAAACCGTACAATTATCCAATATTTACCTTATGTAACGCGTTGGGATTATTTAGCGACTATGTTTACAGAGGCAATAACAGTAAATGCACCAGAGCGTTTGGGAAATATTCAAGTACCTAAAAGATCCAGCTATATCAGAGTCATTATGCTAGAACTGAGTCGTATAGCTTCTCATTTGTTATGGCTTGGTCCCTTTATGGCGGATATTGGTGCGCAGACCCCTTTCTTCTATATTTTTAGAGAAAGGGAACTGATATATGATCTATTCGAAGCTGCTACAGGTATGCGAATGATGCATAATTATTTCCGTATCGGAGGAGTTGCTGCTGATTTACCTTACGGCTGGATAGATAAATGTTTGGATTTCTGCGATTATTTTTTAACAGGGCTTGCGGAATATCAAAAGCTTATTACACGAAATCCTATTTTTTTGGAACGAGTGGAAGGAGTGGGCATTATTGGTGGAGAGGAAGCAATAAATTGGGGTTTATCGGGTCCCATGATACGAGCTTCCGGAATCCAATGGGATCTTCGTAAAGTGGATCATTATGAGTGTTATGATGAATTTGATTGGGAAATACAGTGGCAAAAAGAGGGAGATTCCTTAGCTCGTTATTTAGTGCGAATTGGTGAAATGAAGGAATCCATAAAAATTATTCAACAAGCTCTAGAAGGAATTCCGGGAGGGCCTTATGAGAATTTAGAAGTCCGACGCTTTGCTGGAGAAAGGGATTCCGAATGGAATGATTTTGAATATCGCTTCATTAGTAAAAAACCATCTCCTACTTTTGAATTGGCGAAACAAGAACTTTATGTGAGAGTGGAAGCCCCAAAGGGAGAATTGGGCATTTTTATGATAGGGGATCAGAATGTTTTTCCCTGGAGGTGGAAAATTCGTCCCCCAGGTTTTATCAATTTGCAAATTCTTCCTCATTTAGTTAAAAGAATGAAATTGGCCGATATTATGACGATATTAGGTAGTATAGATATCATTATGGGAGAAGTTGATCGTTGAAATGATAATTGATATGACAGAAGTAGAGGCTATCAATTCTTTTTCCAGATTGGAATCTTTAAAAGAAGTCTATGGGCTCATATGGTTGCTTGTCCCTATTTTTATTCCTGTATTGGGAATTACAATAGGGGTACTAGTAATTGTGTGGTTAGAAAGGAAAATATCTGCAGGGATACAACAACGTATTGGACCTGAATACGCGGGCCCTTTAGGAATTCTTCAAGCTCTAGCAGATGGGACCAAACTTCTTTTCAAAGAAGATCTTCTCCCATCGAGAGGAGATATTCGTTTATTCAGTATTGGACCATCTATAGCAGTGATATCCATTTTATTAAGTTATTCAGTAATTCCTTTTGGTTATCGCCTTGTTCTAGCCGATCTCAATATCGGTGTTTTTTTATGGATTTCCATTTCCAGCATTGCCCCTATTGGACTTCTTATGTCAGGTTATGGGTCAAATAATAAATATTCCTTTTTAGGTGGTCTACGAGCTGCTGCTCAATCAATTAGTTATGAAATACCATTAACTCCATGTGTGTTATCAATATCTCTACGTGCGATTCGTTGGGACATGCACCCCTTTTTTTACCTATTTCTTTTCTTTTTAGGAAAGAAGGTGAATCTATTGCATATTGCATAGAAATTGTCATTTGTTGATTAAAGATTCGGGGCAATGAACTAAACCAGATAGTTATATGGGTGAAACAAAACAGCTTATATTATAAATTTGCAGTAAAGAGATTGATTCTCATTCCCTATGTACAAGAGTTAAGCTGAAATAAATATAAGCAGTCGAAATTACCCCAAGATTGGTTGATTCAATATCCTGGTTTGAAGCGGGTAGAAAAGGTCAACTGTATGGAATTTTCACTATTGTATGTATTATCATACTGGGGATCGAGAATCAATGTGTGGATGTTTAGGAACACCAAGGTACACTAAGGATTAGTAATGGAGAAAGTTACCCAACATAGGTATCTCTGCATAAAAGGAAGACCAATGGGGTCTTTAAGTTGGTAGAAATGATCGAGCAGTACTTCCCCATGATCCCGATCCCGAGTATGCTCCTATCCACTCATTAAATAAATGACTATCAGGAACGAAGTAATCCTTTATTTTAAAGCGCTCGTTTCAGAGAAAGAAGAATAGTAACAAAATAAATGGAATGCAATTTCAATAGTCAAATTAAAATAAGCAATCTTTTTGTATTCTTTCTTTTCTCTATCTATACTCATACAGATAGATTTCTTATCATGATTCATGAACTAATGGAATGCGGAATTCTTTTTATGAATCGAAAGGGGTGTCGAAATATCGATTGAGACAAGGAGTATTTTATTGAAGGATTAAGTTATTACTGACCAAAGATAAATTCGAAATTCTAAAGGATGAGATCAATTCGGAAGCTTTTTTGTTATTATAACAGACAGAATTGCATTGGTCTAATTTGGGACTCTCCGATACATATTTACTCTATCTACCCTACTAATCTAGCAAGATAATAACGAGCGAGCCAGTCCTTAGATTTATTTATGACTATCGAGGAGCCGTATGAGGCTAAAGTTTCATGTACGGTTTTGCAATAGCGATGAGGGCAGTGATGTTATCACCGACTATGATTATCTAACAGTTCAAGTACAGTTGATATAGTTGAAGCGCAGTCAAAATATGGTTTTTGGGGGTGGAATCTGTGGCGTCAACCTATAGGGTTTATGGTTTTTCTAATTTCTTCCCTAGCAGAATGTGAGAGATTGCCCTTTGATTTACCAGAAGCAGAGGAAGAATTAGTAGCAGGCTATCAAACCGAATATTCAGGGATAAAATTTGGTTTATTTTATGTTGCTTCCTATCTAAATTTGCTAGTTTCTTCATTATTTGTAACAGTTCTTTACTTGGGAGGTTGGAAGCTATCTATTCCATACATATTTATTCCTGGCCTTTTCGGAATAAACGAAAATGAAGTTATGGGGGTCTTTGGAACGACAATTGGTATTTTTATTACATTGGCGAAAGCTTATTTGTTCCTGTTCATTCCTATCACAACAAGATGGACTTTACCTAGGATGAGAATGGACCAACTATTAAATCTTGGGTGGAAATTTCTTTTACCTATTTCACTGGGGAATCTATTATTGACAACTTCTTCTCAACTACTTTCACTCTAAAGATATACGATAATCTATTCTAGATTCATAATTTTTATCCAACAAGAGAAAGAAACATCAAATTATTTATAGAAATTGACAATATGCTCCCTATGGTAACTGGGTTCATGAATTATGGTCAACAAACAGTAAGAGCTGCAAGGTATATCGGTCAAAGTTTCATGATTACATTATCCCACACGAGTCGTTTACCTGTGACTATTCAATATCCTTATCAAAAATGGATCACGTCAGAGCGTTTCCGCGGCCGAATTCACTTTGAATTTGATAAATGCATTGCTTGTGAAGTATGTGTTCGTGTATGCCCTATAGATCTACCTGTTGTTGATTGGAGATTGGAAAGCCATATTCGAAAGAAAAGATTACTTAATTATAGTATTGATTTCGGAATCTGTATATTTTGTGGTAATTGCGTCGAGTATTGCCCAACAAACTGTTTATCAATGACTGAAGAATATGAACTTTCTACTTATGATCGTCACGAATTGAATTATAATCAAATAGCTTTGGGTAGGTTATCAATGTCAGTAATTGGGGATTACGCAGTAAGAACCATTCTTAATTCGACTCAACTAAAAAAAGACAAGGATAAACCTTTGGATTCACGAACAATTACCAATTACTACGATTAAGTTTTGATCTAAAGTAGCGACGGGGGCTCAGTGAATAAATAAAAATACTAACTTGGGTATTTCTGATGATCATGTCTTGCTTTAGATTCAAAAAAAGAATATACCTATGATGATTTCAAAAGCTATAACTAGAAATAGTTAAAAAATCGATCCAGATAAGAAATATATCAAATAAAATAGAATAGTACATATAATTTTGAAATACCCTTTCGGGTAAATAAATGGGATTATGTATCTACATACACCCAACACACCCCATATAGGATTTAATTGCATTAGGAGCATATCATAAAAAGAATAGGGTAACTTCTTTTTTTCCCGGTCTGGTTAATAAGATCATGAAACATTTCTACTCAATTTATCTTTTATTTTACATAGAATGGATTTAACTGGACCAATACACGATTTTCTTTTAGTATTTTTGGGATTGGTTCTTATATTAGGAGGTCTCGGAGTGGTATTACTTACCAATCCAATTTATTCTTCCTTTTCATTGGGATTAGTTCTTGTTTGTATATCCTTATTCCATATTCCATCGAATTCCCATTTTGTAGCTGCTGCACAACTCCTTATTTATGTAGGAGCCATAAATGTTTTAATCGTATTCGCTGTAATGTTCATAAATGACTCAGAATATTATAACAATTTCCATCTTTGGACCGTGGGAGACGGAGTAACTTCGCTTGTTTGTACAAGTATTTTTGTTTCACTAATTACTACTATTCCAGATACATCATGGTACGGGATTATTTGGACTACAAGATCAAACCAAATTTTAGAACAGGATTTAATAAATAATGGTCAACAAATTGGCATTCATTTATCAACAGATTTTTTTCTTCCATTTGAATTTATTTCTATAATTCTTTTAGTTGCCTTGATAGGTGCAATTACTATGGCGCGTCAGTAATAAAAGTCTCGAATTAAAAATACAATCAAAGGAGAAAGAGTTACTTTCTTAGTATATTTTATTTACATTTCATTTTCGTAGTTTTCATTTATACAATAGAAATATTTTCAGTTCCATTCTATTTATTAACAATACCTTACTTTGTTCTGCACTTGCTATATTTGAGTCAATAAGATGAGTTGGAGCTGAGTTGTTGTTCCTATGGAAATGAAATAAATCTAGATTGATGAGGAGTTGATCCATGATGCTTGAACATGAACTTTTTGTGAGTGCCTTTTTATTTTCGATCGGGATTTATGGATTGATCAGAAGTCGAAATATGATTCGAGCACTTATGTGTCTTGAGCTTATATTGAATGCGGTTAATATGAATTTTGTAACATTTTCTGATTTATTTGATAGTCGTCAATTAAAAGGAGACATTTTCTCTATTTTTGTTATAGCTATTGCCGCCGCTGAAGCAGCTATCGGACTAGCTATTGTTTCGTCAATTCATCGTAACAGAAAATCGACTCGTATTAATCAATCGAATTTATTGAATAAATAGTGTTAATCAGCTAAATAACGAATATTCAACAATTGGAATTAGTATGCACGACAGAAACATATGACCAGGGTGTTAAAATTAAAATGTAATAAATCAAAGTACCTTGCACCTCTATCATAAGCAAATCCAGAAGTGGGTTGATTCGCAATCCATTCTGTTAAATCATTGATTCGTCTGGTGTCTACAATAGATGATTCATTTTATCTTTTACTAGATCGAAAATTTATCACGTTTAAAAAGTAGATAGATCCAATGTCACATTCAGTAAAGATTTATGATACATGTATAGGGTGTACTCAATGTGTACGAGCCTGCCCCACGGATGTATTAGAAATGATACCTTGGGACGGATGTAAAGCTAAACAAATTGCTTCTGCCCCAAGAACCGAAGACTGTGTAGGTTGTAAAAGGTGTGAATCCGCTTGTCCAACGGATTTCTTGAGTGTCCGAGTTTATTTATGGCATGAGACAACTCGAAGCATGGGTCTAGCTTATTAATACGGTACAGAAAATTCAACTTGAATACATTTTCTTTCTCTTTACCGACAAAAACCCGTGCTCGAAATAATATATTATTTCGAGCACGGGTTTTCTGGTCAAAGTCTATCTTGTCTTTACCACGAATTTTTTTCCTTGGTTAACCATAATTGTTATTTGGCCGATATTCGCGGGTTCTTCAATTTTCTTTCTCCCTCATAGAGGAAATAAGATGATTCGGTGGTATACTATCTGCATATGCATACTAGAACTACTTTTAACGACCTATGTATTCTGTCATCATTTCCAATTGGACGATCCATTAATCCAACTAGAACAGGATTACAAGTGGATCAATCTTTTTGATTTTCACTGGCGACTCGGGATCGATGGAATTTCCATAGGACCCATTTTACTGGTGGGATTCATCACTACTTTAGCTACTTTAGCGGCTCGGCCAGTTACTCGGGATTCGCGGTTGTTCTATTTTCTCATGTTAGCAATGTACAGCGGTCAAATAGGATCATTTTCTTGTCGAGATCTTTTACTATTTTTTCTCATGTGGGAGTTAGAATTAATTCCTGTTTACCTACTTCTATCTATGTGGGGAGGAAAGAAACGTTTGTACTCAGCTACAAAGTTTATTTTGTATACTGCTGGAGGTTCTATTTTTCTCTTAATGGGGGTTCTGGGCATGGGTTTATATGGTTCTAATGAACCAACATTAAATTTTGAAAGATTAGCTAATCAATCCTATCCTTTGGCGTTGGAAATTCTATTATATTTTGGATTTCTTATTGCTTATGCTGTCAAATCACCCATTATACCCCTACATACATGGTTACCAGATACCCATGGAGAAGCACATTACAGTACGTGTATGCTTCTAGCCGGAATCTTATTAAAAATGGGGGCATATGGATTGGTTCGAATTAATATGGAATTATTACCCCGCGCTCATTCTATATTTTCCCCTTGGTTGATGATAATAGGCACCTTTCAAATAATCTATGCAGCTTCAACATCTCTTGGGCAACACAATTTAAAAAAGAAAATAGCCTATTCTTCTGTCTCTCATATGGGTTTTATAATTATAGCAATTAGCTCTATAACTGATACAGGACTAAATGGAGCCATTTTACAAATTATTTCGCATGGATTTATTGGGGCTGCTCTTTTTTTCTTGGCAGGAACGAGTTACGATAGAATACGTCTTGTTTATCTCGAAGAAATGGGTGGAATAGCAATTCCTATGCCAAAAATATTTACAATGTTCAGTAGCTTCTCTATCGCTTCTCTTGCATTGCCGGGAATGAGTGGTTTTGTTGCCGAATTCATAGTATTTTTTGGAATAATTACCAGTCCAAAATATCTTTTAATCCCCAAAATACTAATTACTTTTGTAATGGCAATTGCAATGATATTAACTCCTATGTATTCATTATCTATGTTACGTCAGATGTTTTATGGATACAAACAATTTCGGGCTCCAAATTTATCTTTTTTTGATTTTGGGCCGCGTGAACTATTTGTTTCGATCTCTATCTTTTTACCCGTAATAGGTATTGGTATTTATCCGGATTTCGTTCTCTCACTATCAGTTGACAAGGTAGAAGCTATTCTATCAAATTATTTTTCGAGATAGTTTTCATGAATAAGTTAGAAAAACAAATAATGCTATGATTAAAAAAAGAGTTCGTTGGACAATGAAACAATTTGACTTATTTTTCCTTAAGATTAAGGAAAAAGAAAATGAAGTAAATTTTTATTAGATATGGTTGACGCTTTTGAGAACCAGTTGAATCAAGTAGTGATTCAACTGGTTCTCAAAAACTCATCACAAGCTGTCAGTCCATATGACACTCCTATGTATTAGAATAGGTTGGTTCGTCAATTCGATGATAATATGAATGAACCATAACTATGAAGCCCTATTCCTAATAGATTGACCCCAAAATAGCATATCCAAATTATAAGAAATCCCAGAGAAGCCAAAAGTGCGGAATTCTTGCTTTGAAAATTTGGATTTGTTCGACTATGTAAATAAATCGCGAATATAGTCCAAGTAATAAATGCCCAAGTTTCCTTGGGGTCCCAATTCCAATAAGATCCCCAGGCCTCATTAGCCCATACTGCCCCCGAAAGAATACCTATGGTTAAAAAGATAAAGCCTAGACAAATGACACGATAACTCCAACGATCCAATTGCTGAATCAATTGATACCTGTGATAATTTCTAAATAAAAGAAAATGAGTGTTTCGTGAAAGGTTGCTTCTTTCATTTACGGATTGGATTTCATTAAAAGAAAAACGTTTAAGTAATAAATGATTTTTTTTACCTAAAAAATCTATGCTTTTTCGAAATGTAATGATTAGAAGAGCTACTGATAATAAGGAACCACATAAAAGAGCTGAATAGCTCAATACCATCATACTTACGTGCATCATTAACCACTGAGATTGGAGAGCAGGTACTAATATTGTGGATTGATTCAGTTCCGGTAAAAGACCGGAGGTAGCAAAGACTTGAGTAAAAAGAGTACTTGGCGCCGTTATTGCACTTAAAGAATTTTTATGATTCCTAAAATATGGAATCATATGAATAACGGAAAAACCCCATGAAAGAAACATTAATGATTCATATAAATCACTTAAGGGTAAATGTCCCGAATAAATCCAACGAGTAACTAATAATCCCGTTATACAGAAAAAAGTAGCTATCATGCCTTTTTCTGACGAACCAGATAGTCCTACTATTTCGTAGACTACTACGTTCGTTAAATAAATCAAAATGACAATTGAAACAACCGAAAAGGAGATGTGAGTGAATATATGTTCTAAAGTTGAAAATATCATAAAAATCCTAAAAAAGGAGGCCTTTTAACATTGGAATGTAAATAATGAATACAATTCATTATAGGATTTATTGTATCTCTTTTAGAAGATGCCGCTACTCGGACTCGAACCGAGATGCTCTAGCACTGCTTCCTAAGAGCAGCGTGTCTACCGATTTCACCATAGCGGCTTACTTGAAAGAATAATAGCCCATCCATATTTAATTGTCGAGATTGTACGGAGTCAATTAAAAAAAGGAACCTTCAATAATCAAGAAACATTAGTATTGTGGGATTGTATGATGTTAGTTTTAACAATGAATGAGCTTTCGGGTCATTTAACTTAACTTGGAATGGAGCAATTAGAACTAGATAGTTTTTTCTCAATCCAAGCATAAAACTACAAAAGTTCCTTAAATAGAATAAGAATAATCATTTGTTGACTCTTTTTTTCTCAGTTATCTCATTTACTCGGCTCGAAGTTAAAAAATGCATTAATTTAACAAATTAAATAAAGAAAAAAATAAATTTTTTCTATAAATTGATATAAATTGATCAAGAGATTATATCTAATTAGTCAATTCTTTCGAATAAACTAAGTAAAATACCAAGTTATTTTTTTATCCTTATTGATGGATCCTATGATCCATATCATAATTCATAATCAAGTAATCTTTTTGGTATAATTTTTTTACTTATTCTATTAATAGAAAGAATTCTAATAATGGAATGCTTGAAAATTACAGGTTCTTTATCTTCATAAGTATTTTATAGTTAATTAAGAACTAAGTGGTCGCTTTTAAAGAATGTCTTGATTCTCTCATTTGACCAATTGTAATTTCTTTATTTGAATAGTGGAAGTATTTGGGAAAGAATAAAAACGATTAAAAATTTAAAATAGAGCTCTCCCATATCTTTCTTTTTTTATTTGATTAGTTTCTTTCTCCTTATCCTTACAAACGAAATATTAACTGGTGAATCGGAAACATGAAATTTAAATAAAAATAAAGTTGGATTTTCTTATGGAAGATACATATCAATATGCATGGATCATACCTTTTGTTCCACTTCCAGTTCCTATATCAATAGGAGTAGGACTTCTTCTTGCTCCCGCGGCAACAAAAAAGATTCGTCGCGTGTGGTCCTTTCTTAGTGTTTTATTACTAACTATAGTTATGCTTGTTTCCGCCGATCTTTCTATTCAACAAATAAATGGGCATTCTATCTATCAATATGTATGGTCTTGGACTATCAATAATGATTTTTCCTTAGAGTTTGGTAACTTTATCGATCCGCTTACTTCTATTATGTCAATATTAATTACTACTGTTGGAATTCTGGTTCTTCTTTATAGTGACAATTATATGTATCATGATCAAGGATATTTGAGATTTTTTGCTTATATGAGTTTTTTCAACACTTCCATGTTGGGATTAGTTACTAGTTCCAATTTGATACAAATTTATATTTTTTGGGAATTAGTTGGAATGTGTTCCTATCTATTAATAGGTTTTTGGTTCACGCGACCAATTGCGGCAAATGCTTGTCAAAAAGCATTTGTAATTAATCGGGTAGGGGATTTTGGTTTATTATTAGGAATCTTAGGTCTTTATTGGATAACGGGTAGTTTTGAATTTCGAGATTTGTTCAAAATAGTCAATAACTTAATTGATAATAATGAGGTCAATTCTTTATTTTTGACTTTGTGTACTGTACTATTATTTCTAGGTGCGATTGCAAAATCTGCACAATTTCCGCTTCATGTATGGTTACCTGATGCCATGGAGGGACCCACTCCTATTTCGGCTCTTATACATGCTGCTACTATGGTAGCGGCGGGAATTTTTCTTGTAGCTAGACTTCTGCCTCTTTTCACAGTTATACCTTACATAATGAATCTAATTTCTTTGATAGGTATACTAACAGTACTTTTAGGAGCTACTTTAGCTCTAGCTCAAATAGACATTAAGAGAGGTTTAGCTTATTCTACAATGTCTCAATTAGGTTATATTATGTTAGCTTTAGGTATGGGGTCTTATCAAGCTGCTTTATTTCATTTGATCACCCATGCCTATTCGAAGGCATTATTATTTTTAGGCTCCGGATCCATTATTCATTCAATGGAAAGCGTTGTTGGATATTCTCCCGATAAAAGTCAGAATATGGCTCTTATGGGTGGTTTAAAAAAATATGTTCCAATTACAAACACTGCTTTTTTGTTAGGTACACTTTCTCTTTGTGCTATTCCACCTCTTGCTTGTTTTTGGTCAAAAGAGGAAATTCTTACTGATAGTTGGTTATATTCACCCATTTTCGGGATAATAGCTTGTTCTACAGCAGGATTAACGGCATTTTATATGTTTCGTATTTATTTACTTACTTTTGAGGGACATTTAAACGTTTATTTTCAAAATTTCAGTGCAAAAAAAAAGAGTTCATGCTATTTAATATCTATATGGGGTAAAAAAGGACAGAAAGTTATTAATAAAGATCTTCTTTTATCAACAATTAATGATAATAATAATGAAAAAGCTTCTTTTTTTGAAAAAAAGGGATACCCACAGGATTTAAATCTAAAAAATAAGATAATACCTTTTATTAAAATTACTCATTTTGGACATAAATCTATTCCACCCTCACCTCAAGAATCGGACAATACTATGCTATTGCCTATTTTTTTATTGTCTCTATTTACTTTGTGCGTTGGATACATAGGAATTTCTTTTGATCAAGGAGGAATGGAGTTTACTTTATTATCAAAATGGCTAACTCCGTCTATAAACCTTTTACATACCAATCCAGAGAATTCTCTGGATTGGTATGATTTTATTACAAATGCAATTGTTTCTATCAGTATATCCTATGTAGGAATTTTTGTAGCCTCTTTTTTATATAGACCCGTTTATTCGTTTTTACAAAATTTGAACTTAATCAATTCATTTGTAAAAATGGGACCTAAGAGAACGCTTTGGGATAAATTTATAAATGTGACATATAATTGGTCGTATAATCGCGGTTATATAGATGGTTTTTATGCAGCAACCTATTATAGGGGTATGATAGGATTTGCTTCACTAACTAATTTTTTTGATAGACGAGTAATTGATGGAATTACGAATGGAGTCGGTATTTTTATTTTTTTTGTAGCAGAAGTTATAAAAAATGTTGGAGGCGGTAGAATATCTTCTTATCTATTCTTCTATTTATCTTATGTATTCATTTTTTTATTAATTTACTACTTGATAAATTATTAGTAGTTTAATATCTTATTATTTTAAGATACTTTATTTAATTAAGATCTCATTAAAAATAAGTTATTATAAATTTTATTATTTGTTTGAAAATAAATCTGAAACGAAAAAGGAAAGAAAAAAGAATTGCCTTCCGGCAATTAGATCCTATTTCTTGTCTCTTCTCTTCACAAAAAATAACGGATGAATGGATTCATCGGATCTTAGGTCGGGACTGACGGGGCTCGAATCCGTAACTTCCGCCTTGACAGGGCGGTGCTCTAATCGATTGAACTACAATCCCTGGGAAAAACCCACAGCATACACATTTTTATTTATTATTCTATAAATTCGAATATATATTATAATATATATAATATAATTAAGATTATGCTATAGATTGGAATATTGGATAAATTTAACTCTTTTATGTTTTCAACGTCTCATTCATTATCTTGGCCGAATAAGAGCTTACCGGTACTTTACCCCTCTAATTAGACAAGGTAAAGTCCCGGTGAGTTATTACTTTCAATTATCTCTACTTTCCAACCAGACCACCCTATTCTTTTCTTTCGAGTTGAAGAAGCAACCCCAACCAAAAAGATATTTGACCAATCTATTGAGAAAGAACGACCTGGATACGTTTTCTAAGATAAACGAATTAAAAAATCTATATCCTGTAAAAAATCTATATCCTGTAAAAAATCTATATCCTGCTTAAATTCTATTTTTTTTTCTTTTTTTTTTGTATGGAAATATCTTTCTCGAGGTAGAATCTAATTTTTTGATTGTTCCACGACGAGGTCCGTTCAAAAAAGGATCATACCTTTTAGGCA